CGTCATAGTGGAAGGCTCGAACTAATGAGTTGTGTTGGATTTAAGTTGGCGCTGTTGTGGTTTTAGTGGGGGGGTAATGATTATGCATGTGCAACAGTTAGTCCACTATATAAGGTCCACACACCACCCACAAGAATATAGACATGATAGAAAGTGTAGGGCCAAAAGTAGCGATATCGTTTGTAAAAGGTAGTAAACGTCCTGTAGTATCTATTATCTTACAGGTTTTTAATTCAGGTAATTCACTAATGTTTTTTTGTCCCGCATTTGCTGTAATTGTGAAAGGTATTTTTTTAAAGTTCATTTGCTTTTTGCTTTTTAGCATGCGAAAAGTGCAGTCGGCCCCGTTTTTGGGGTTTTTCGGGAAAAAATGCCGGTTGCATCGCCGTGGGGGGAGGGGGGGTTTTTGAAAAAAATTTTTAAGCCAATTTTCAAATCATCTCCTTGTTTTTAACGGCCCGGACGCTGACTCAAAACCTTCGATTTCACAATAACTCGAATTTGTCTAAGTTGTGTTATTCTTAAAAATTTAAATATGTCTTTTTTAATCTAATAGTTAAATTCTCCAAAGGATAATCTTTATAGGTTTGAATGCTAGCCTAACTTGACGTTTCAAGAAGTACACCTGATCTAGTGCTCCGGGGAAGTTAAGAGTAGCCGAGATAAATCACTGAATGAGAAGGGATGTACAACCCTAGAGAGAGAATACCGGACGCAGCGGGAGCGAAGTCGGCGCGAGGTTGAGCGCAGTCGGAGCGGAGACGAGACCGAAGACGACGCGAGACGACCAGTGTGGATGCTTAAACCCCCCCCAAAAAAAAACCCCCTAGGTAAAGGAATGATAGTTTCTCCCCCGGTCCGTCAATGGAGCGAAGAGATTGGGTTGTAAGTTGGAGAGACCTTCGTCTTATGGAAAGGGAAAGAAATTGCTGAACGTCTATTCACCGTAAGAGTGAACGAAGGTCTCGAACAACTAACCCAAGCCGCACGCGGAATAGGAGCCGGTTGTCAGTGGTGAGATGCCTTACGAGTGAACGGGTATAGGTACAGCGCAGCCGGGCAAGTGCCCCGCCGCTTGCCGCCAGTAAGAGAGGGATTGCCTTAGGAATGGTGCCTGGGTGCCACCTGGGGCAGGCACCGGGAGGTACGGACGCTTAGTCCTGAAATGTAAGTCCGGGAGGTGAGACAAAGGTACGCAGTTCAGTGAAGGATCCAATGGGGCTGGATCGTGGCAAGTTGGGGGTTGTTGAGCTTAGTATTATGCCCGATAAGGATATTATGTTATAAAACATTGGATTGTAAAGATTATGGGTATTAATAAGAAGAACGTTTTTTAATAGGGCTTGGAGGCCCTATTAAAAAATGTGGTAGTGTTATTGAATAATCCTTAAACAGTTAATCAGATTAATAAATTATAGGCCAATTAAGCAGGTATTAATGTTATTAATTATTGTAAATTAGATTAAAATTTGAATTATTCAACTGTAGTTATAAAACTGTTGGTCTTGGAAGAATGCTCGATAATAATTAGTTCTGAACAGCCGGCATCGTTAATAAGCAAAACTTGGTATACTTGGTGAGATGTAAAGTTTAATGTTTTGCCGATGTAAAGATGAAATATAAGGAAGCTTGTTGAAATGAGGTTAATCAGGTAATATACTCTTCGAGTATGTAATGAAAGTGTGGAATATCGATTAATGTGGATTAAGCATAGTATGTAATGATAATAGTGGTATATCTATTAATGTTGATTAAACATAGTGTGTTTGATAGTATATGTGTTATGGTAGAGGATAATGAGTTTTATGTTGTATGTAAGATTATACATGGTATGTGTTTATGTACGATATACATATTATGTGGTCTGACCAACTTTGCGTACTATTGGGTAGTGATTTTTGGGTGTTTCTCAGGAAATAGTTTAATGAAAAAATCTTGGCTTTGGGAGCCAAGGATGAGGGTTTGGCCCCCTTTTTCCTGATATCGGGTGTGTTTTGGGGAGGAATCTCATCTCCGATCTTCGGTTTACAAGACCGACGCCTTAAATGCTGGGCTACCAGAACAAATGACAGTGTTTTTAGAGGTTTAGTATTTTGTTTTCCCATCAACCGGCGATAGGGAATAGGATTAAGAAGAAAGAGAAATAAGTGATAGAGGCGATTTGGCCGATGGTGATGAAGGGTTGCTCTACGGGTTGTCCACCAATTCATGTTAGGATGATGGTGTTTACAATTAGAAGTCAGAAGAGGGTTTGTGTGATTGGACGGAAGGTAAGGCTTCGTTGTTTTGAGGTGTGGAGTAATGGGACTAGGAGAAGGATAAGGATTGAAAAGGCAAGTGCGAGGACCCCTCCTAGTTTATTAGGGATAGAGCGTAGGATGGCGTAAGCGAAAAGGAAGTACCACTCTGGTTTGATATGAGGTGGGGTGACAAGAGGGTTAGCTGGGATAAAGTTTTCGGCATCTCCCAGGAGGTTTGGTAAGAATAGGGTTAGAAGGGTAAGGATGAGTAGGAGAATAAAGAAGCCCAGTAAATCTTTGTATGAATAATAAGGATGAAACGGGATTTTGTCTATGTTAGAGTCTAGTCCGATTGGGTTGTTTGAACCTGTTTCATGAAGGAAAAGAAGGTGAACTATAGTCAGAGCTGCAATGATAAAGGGAAGAAGAAAGTGAAATGCGAAGAAGCGAGTTAATGTAGCATTGTCTACCGAGAAGCCGCCTCAGACTCATTGGACGAGCATGTCGCCAATATAGGGGAGGGCTGAAAGTAGATTGGTGATGACAGTTGCCCCTCAGAATGATATTTGTCCCCAAGGGAGGACATAACCTACAAAGGCGGTAGCTATTAGTAACACTAAGATGATTACGCCAATATTTCAGGCCTCTTTATAAAGGTAGGAGCCATAGTAAAAGCCTCGAGCGATATGGAGATAGGCACAGATAAAAAATAGGGAGGCACCATTAGCATGGGTGTTGCGGATCAGTCAGCCGTAGTTTACGTCTCGACAGATGTGTGCGACTGAGGAGAATGCTGAGGAGATGTCTGCGGTATAATGTATAGCTAGGAATAAACCTGTAAGGATTTGGATAATTAGGCATAGGCCCAGTAAAGAGCCGAAGTTTCATCAGGTTGAGATATTGGTTGGAGCTGGTAAGTCAATTAAAGAGTTGTTAATGATTTTGAGTAGGGGATGTGTTTTACGGATATTTATAGCCATTAGTGGTAGGTTTTTGTAGTTGAATAACAACGGCAGTTTTTCGGATTGGAAGTCTTAGTTAAAGTCTAGGCAAGAATAATGACATATGTAGTGTTAATTTTAATAGTAAGTTTTATTTTAGGCCTGGTTGCTGTAGCATCAAATCCTTCTCCTTATTTTGCTGCGCTAGGGTTGGTGATTTCTGCTGGGGTGGGCTGTGGTTTGTTGGTTGGATGTGGTAGTTCTTTTTTGTCTCTGGTACTATTTTTAATTTATTTGGGTGGAATAATGGTTGTGTTTGCTTATACAGCAGCGTTGGCTGCTGAGCCCTATCCGGAGTCTTGAGGGGATTGATCTGTGTTAATTTATGTGGTTGGGTATTTTTGCATTCTTTTTTGGATGGGAGCAAATTTTGTGAGTAATTGAAGCTGGGGTGGTTGAGTGGGTGGTGAAGAGTCTGTGGAAATAGAAATAGTTCGTGGTGATCTTAGTGGTGTGGCGGTACTATATTCTTGAGGAGGGGGTATGTTAGTTTTGGGTGGTTGAATATTGTTTTTGACCCTGTTTGTAGTGTTGGAGTTGACGCGTGGGGTGTCTTGAGGTAGTTTACGTGCTGTCTAGAAGAATAATAGGGATAATAGTGTTGACAAGAGGAGAGTTAAGAGGTATAATAATATGTATGTTTTGATAGAGCCTTGTTGCGGGGATGTTGTTAATTTGACTATAGTTGTTTGTTGAATCATTGGACTTTTTGGGCCGATTTTTTCGTTTCATGAGAGGTCAATAGTTTGTGTTGAGATAGTTTGGGCTCAGGCTAGGTTGAGTTTTGGGAGATATCGATGCATAATTGTTGGGAAGTAACCTAGTATGTTGGAGAAGCTATATGTAGGAAGGCGAGGATAAACTTTGAGCTGGGTAGAGACTAGGTTAGCTAGTTCTATGGCTAGCATAAGACCTAAGAAGGTTACTAGGAGGGCGGAGAGTTTTAGGAATGGGGATATTGTTATGACTTGTGTTTTTATGGGTGGTATATTGAATGTAATAATTAAGCCGGCGATAATACTTCCATAAGCAAGGCGTTTGATTGAATTAGTTAATAGTGGGTTATTTTCATTAATTGGTGGGAGAGATGAGAATCGTGGGTGTTTTATAAGTGAAAGGAAGATTAGGCGAAGGGTATAAATAGCGGTGAAGGAGGTGGCTAGTAAGGTTAAGACAAGGGCTCAGGCGTTTAGGTGAGATGTGTTTATTGCTTCAATAATTGCGTCTTTGGAAAAGAAACCGGATAAGAATGGTATACCAATAAGGGCTAGGCTACCAATTGTAGTTGATGAGGCAGTAAGGGGAAGAAGATTATATATTCCTCCTATCTTTCGAATATCTTGTTCGTCGTTTAAGCTGTGAATAATGGAGCCTGAACATAGGAAGAGTATTGCTTTAAAGAAGGCGTGCGTGCAAATATGTAAGAAAGCCAGTTGTGGTTGATTAAGGCCAATGGTGACTATTATAAGACCAAGTTGGCTAGATGTAGAGAAAGCAATAATTTTTTTGATATCATTTTGGGTTAATGCACAGGTAGCTGTGAAGAGGGTGGTTAATGCACCTAAGCATAGACAGAGTGACAGGATTAATGGGCTATGTTGTATTAGGGGATGAAGGCGGATTAGTAGGAAGATCCCTGCAACGACTATTGTACTTGAGTGAAGAAGGGCAGATACTGGTGTTGGACCTTCTATAGCTGCTGGAAGTCAGGGATGTAGGCCGAATTGGGCTGATTTTCCAGCTGCTGCTAATACTAGGCCTAGAAGGGGGAGGGTAAGATCTATGTTTTTAGATAGGAAGAAGAGTTGTTGGATTTCCCAGGAGTTGGGATTCATGGCGAATCATGCTATGGCTATAATGAGGCCGATATCACCGATACGGTTGTAGATAACGGCTTGGAGAGCGGCGGTATTTGCGTCGGTGCGACTGAGTCATCATCCAATGAGAAGGAATGATATAATACCTACGCCTTCCCAACCGATAAATAATTGGAAGAGGTTGTTTGCGGTAATAAGGATGAGTATTGCGATTAGAAACAGGAGAAGGTATTTAAAGAATTTGTCTAGGTTTGGGTCTGAGTGTATATATCATAGGGCAAACTCTAGGATAGACCAGGTAACATAAAGGGCTACAGGTGTAAAAATAATGGAGTAGCAGTCAAATTTAAAGCTTATATTAATGTCGAAAGTGTTTAGGTTGATTCAATTTCAGTTAGTTGTAATAGATTCTAAGCCCTGATCTAGGAAGATAAATAGTGGAAGAAGGCTAATAAAAAAGGAGAGTTTTACGGCTGTTTTAGTGTGGAACGCAGTTTGGGTATAATTTGGGTGGGATATGTTGGTAGGAAGTGTTGTGAGGATTAATGGGTATGAGAGAGTTAGGAAGATTAGTAAGAATGATGTGTTGAAGGTTAATAAATTTATCATAGTTTTAGCTTGGGATTGCACCAAGAGTTTTTGGTTCCTAAGACCAATAGATGGCTGTTATCTTTCTAAAACCAAGAAAACCATGGATTTGAACCATGGATAAAGAAGTTAGCGATTTCTTTTGGTCCGAGACTTTTCTTGGGTGGTTAAAAAGGGTTTAACTTTTATTTTTAGAACCACAATCTAATGTTTTTGTTAAACTATAACTACAGGATGTTCAGCTTATAATTAGTTCTGGTTTAGTAATTAGTAGGAGAGTTGGGGTTAGGTGAAAATATATGAGTAGGTGTTCCCGTGTGTGTGATGGGTTTATGAGAGTGAGATGTTGGGGAAGAGGCCCTCGTTGTGTTATAATAAATATATATAGGGAATAGGAGGCGGTTAATATAACACCTAGTCCAGTGATAATGATGGTTCATTTAGACCATTTGAAGAGGGAAGTGATAATAAGCAGTTCACCTATAAGGTTGGGGGATGGGGGTAGGGCTATATTTGCAAGGTTGGTTAAGAACCATGAGGTTGCTATTAGTGGTAGAGTAATTTGAAGTCCTCGAGTGAGGATTAGTGTTCGGGTGTGTGTGCGTTCGTAGTTGGTGTTAGCTAGGCAGAATAATGTGGATGAGATAAGGCCATGGGCAATTATTAGGGTGAGTGCTCCTGCAAAGCTTCATGGTGTTTGGATTAGAATTGCTGCTGCTACAAGGCCTATATGGCTAACAGAGGAATAGGCGATTAAGGATTTAAGGTCTGTTTGGCGTAAACATGTGGAGCTCGTTATAATAACTCCCCATAAGGCTAGAGTTAGAAATGGAAAGGCTAGTTCTTTTGTTATGGGGGTGAGAATAGGGATGATTCGTATCATTCCATATCCGCCTAGTTTTAGTAGGATTGCAGCTAAAATCATGGAGCCGGCAATTGGGGCCTCTACGTGCGCTTTGGGTAGTCAGAGATGTACTCCGTAGAGGGGCATTTTGACTAGGAATGCGATTAGGCATGCAGCTCATCAGAGTTTGTTTGTTCATAGGTGTGGGCTAATAGGTTGAGTGTATTGGAGTGTTAGTATAGAGAGTGATCCGAAGTCATTTTTTAGTGAAAGGAGGGCGATCAGGAGAGGAAGAGAGCCGGCAAGTGTATAAAATAGGAAATAGGTTCCTGCGTTTAGTCGTTCAGCTTGGTTGCCTCAGCGGGTAATGAGAATAAGTGTTGGAATAAGGGTTGCTTCAAATATAATATAGAATAAGATTAACTCGGTAGCGCTAAAGGCTATGATAAGTAAGAGTTGGAGTGTGATAAGGAGGTTGATATATATACGTTGCCGAATAAGGGGTTCGCTGTTGAGATGGTTTTGGCTAGCAAGTAATATAAGTGGGAGCAATCAACAGGTCAATATTAGGAGCGGGGATGAAAGAGGGTCAACCCCGAGATGGGAATTGGAGAAGTTTCAACCAACCTCTATATCTCATTTAAATCAATGTAAACTAATGAATGCAATAAGGAAACTATAGGTAGTAGATGCAGTTCATAATCATTTTTTTGGGGTTAGTCATGAGGTTGGGTAGAGTATGATTGTAGGAATAATAATTTTTAGCATTGTAATAGATTTAGGCTTTTTAGTATACTTGAGCCGTGAGTGCGAGTGGTAGCCACTAGTATGGCTAATCCTGCGCTAGCTTCACAAGCAGAAAAAGTTAGTAGGATTATGGGCATGATAGAACAGTTTGGGGAGGCTATAGTCATAGATCAAAGGGCAGTAGCAACGAACAAGGATAATATTATTCCTTCGAGACAAATAAGGGCGGATAGAAGATGAGAGCGGTTAAGGGCTAGGCCTGCTAGGCTGAGGAGAAAGGTAGAGGAAATAATAAAGTGAATGGGGGACATAAGATACTTATGGGCTCTCACCATAATTTATCAAGCCGAAATCAATAGTCTTTGTTTTGGACTAAGTATCTTGTTTATTCTGCCCACTCCAGACCTCCCTGCAGTCATTCGTAAACTAGGCCCAGTGTTAGGAGAAGAATAATAAGTGTTGCTCATAGGGAGGTAGTGGTCGGGGAGTCAAGTTGATTTCCTCATGGTAGTGGGAGGAGTAGGGCGATCTCTAGGTCGAATAGGAGAAATAGGATGGCAATTAGGAAAAAACGTAGTGAGAATGGTAGTCGAGCAGTACCTAGTGGGTCAAAGCCGCATTCATATGGGGACAACTTTTCGGTGTCTGGACTTAGGATGGGCAACCAGAAGGCTAGTGTTGTTAATATTAGGGAAATGAGGGCCGTAATGGTAATAGTAAAGATGACTAGGCTCATTACTTTTCCCCGGGTTTTAACCAGGATTAAATGATTGGAAGTCATCTGTACTAGTTTGTACTAGAAAAGTATTTATGAGCCTCATCAATAGATGGATACATAAAGGAATAATCAGACTACATCAACAAAATGTCAATATCATGCGGCAGCTTCAAAGCCAAAGTGGTGTTTAGATGTGAAGTGGTACTGGATTTGTCGTAGGAGGCAGACGATTAAGAATGTGGATCCAATAATTACGTGTAGTCCGTGAAAGCCTGTAGCGACAAAGAATGTGGTTCCGTAGATGCCGTCTGCGATGGTGAAAGGGGCTTCATAATATTCTATGGCCTGGAGCGCAGTAAAATAGAGACCTAGAATGATTGTGAAAGTAAGGGCTTGAGTGGCTTCTTTTCGGTCGCCCTCTATGATGCTATGGTGGGCTCAGGTGACTGTTACCCCAGAGGCAAGTAGGACAGCAGTGTTAAGAAGTGGAACTTCGAATGGGTCAAGTGGGTGAACACCTACGGGTGGTCAGCAACCGCCGAGTTCTGGGGTTGGAGCCAGGCTTGAGTGGTAGAAGGCTCAGAAGAAACCAATGAAGAAGAAGACCTCTGATGTAATAAATAGAATTATTCCATATCGTAAGCCCTTTTGTACAGGCTGTGTGTGGTGACCTTGAAAGGTCCCTTCTCGGATGACATCTCGCCATCATTGAACCATTGTTAAGATGAGGAGTAGTAAGCCTAGGTAAAGTAAGGAGAGGGTATGTAAATGAAATCAGATGGCTAAGCCTGAGGTCATAAGGAGAGCAGCTACTGCTCCTGTAAGTGGCCATGGACTTGGGTCAACTATGTGGTATGCGTGTGCTTGGTGGGCCATTTTTAGACGTTTTCTTGTAGATAGAGGCTTAAAAGGAGGACAAAGACATAAGCCTGGATCATAGCTACGGCAATTTCTAGGATTGTGAGAAGTAGCAGGATGAGTGATGTAAGGGTAGCAATTGAAGGTAGGGTGGTTAATAGTATGAATGCTGCAGTAGCAATTAGTTGTATGAGGAGGTGCCCTGCTGTGAGGTTGGCTGTTAGTCGCACTCCAAGGGCTAGGGGTCGAATGAATAGGCTGATAGTTTCAATAATAATAAGGATTGGGATTAATAAGGTAGGTGTGCCCTCGGGTAGGAAGTGACTGAGGGCGACTGTTGGTTGGTTAAATAGTCCAATTAGGACGGTGGTAAGTCAAAGAGGGAGAGCAAGTGCTATATTCAAGGAAAGTTGTGTTGTGGGGGTAAATGTATATGGAAATAGGCCCAGGAGATTTATTGTAATTAAAAAGAGTATAAGCGCTGTAAGCATGGTTGCTCATTTATGACCACCAAGGTTTAGTGGTTGTATAAGCTGGTAGGTAAATCGATTAATGAATCATATTTGGACAGTAATTAAGCGATTATTTAGCCATCGTTTGGGCGATGGGAGGATAAACCATGGTGAGACAATAGCGAGTGCAATTAGGGGGATTCCAAGTAGTGTTGGGCTTATAAATTGATCAAAAAAGTTTAGGTTCATGGTCAGTTTCAGGGACTTGGTTTAGGTATTTGAGTATTTTTTGTAGTTGGGTGATTAGCAAACAGGTATGATGTAAGTTTACCCGGTATAAGAAGTAGGAAGAATAGTCATGTAAATAGGAAGACTATAAACCATGGGTTTGGGTTAAGTTGAGGCATGTCATTAAGGGTGGTTGGGAGTCACCATTTTTAGCTTAAAAGGCTAATGCTATGGCCCAGTTTAGCTTCTTAATGAAAGTTCTTCAAGTATTAGTGAGGATCAGTTCTCGAAGTGTTCTAGTGGGACTGCTTCAACTACGATTGGCATAAAACTATGATTAGCTCCACAAATTTCAGAGCATTGGCCATAAAAGACACCTGGGCGAGGGATAACAAAGGCTGTTTGATTAAGGCGTCCGGGTACTGCATCAATTTTTACCCCTAATGCTGGGACTGCCCATGCATGAAGTACGTCTTCTGCGGTAACTAGTACTCGGATTGGGGATTGTATGGGGACCACTATTCGATGGTCTGTCTCTAATAGGCGAAATTGTCCTAGAGATAAATCTTCTGTCTGGATTATGTAGGAGTCAAACTCTAAGTTTTGATAGTCGGTGTATTCATAGCTTCAATATCATTGATGGCCTAAGGCTTTAATTGTAATATGGGGGTCGTTGATTTCGTCTATTAGGTAAAGGATACGTAAGGATGGTAGGGCAATCATTACTAGAATAATTGCGGGAACGATGGTTCAGATGATTTCAATTTCTTGGGAGTCTAAGATATATTTGTTAGTTAGTTTAGTTGAAACTGTTGCTACAATAACATAAAGGACTAAAGAGCTGATAAGGAATACAATCATTAGGGTATGATCGTGGAAATATAGTAATTCTTCCATAACAGGGGAAGCTGCATCTTGAAAACCTAGTTGTGAGGGATGTGCCATGTTTAAGATTCATGGGGATTAAACCCATAATTTCATCTCGACAAGGTGATGTAATACTATTTTACTAGAATCTTAAGAAAGTGACAGAGTGGTCATGTAGTTGGCTTGAAACCAATTAATGGGGGTTCAATTCCTTCCTTTCTTGTTTTAATTAGTGAGCCTGTTGAACTTGGACGAATGCGGGTTCTTCATATGTGTGGTAAGGTGGTGGGCACCCGTGTAGTCATTCTACATTTGTGTGGGGTAATTCAATATAAAGGATTTCTCGTTTTGATGTAAATGCTTCTCAGAGGATAAATACTATAATAATTACGGCCAATAGTGAGATTAGGGAACCAATAGAGGAAATTATATTTCAAAAGGTGTAAGCATCTGGATAGTCTGAATATCGTCGTGGCATACCGGCTAACCCTAGGAAGTGTTGTGGGAAGAATGTTATATTCACCCCTACGAATATAACTAGGAATTGTGTTTTAGTTCAGGCAGAGTGGAGGGTATAACCTGTAATGAGTGGAAATCAATGGACGAAGCCTGCTATAATAGCAAATACTGCTCCTATTGATAAAACATAGTGGAAATGTGCTACAACGTAATAAGTGTCATGAAGGACTACATCTAGCGATGAGTTAGCTAGAATGATGCCAGTTAAGCCACCAACAGTAAATAAGAAGATAAAACCGAGGGCTCAGAGGAGTGGTGTTTCTCATTTAATGGAGCCACCGTGAAGAGTGGCTAGTCAACTAAAGACTTTGACCCCTGTTGGGATAGCAATAATTATGGTTGCAGAGGTGAAGTAGGCTCGTGTGTCAACGTCCATTCCGACAGTAAACATGTGATGGGCTCAAACAATGAAACCGAGCAGACCAATTGCTATTATTGCTCAGACCATGCCCATATATCCGAATGGCTCTTTTTTGCCTGAGTAATAAGCTACAATGTGAGAGATTATTCCGAAACCTGGGAGGACTAGAATATAAACTTCTGGGTGTCCAAAGAATCAGAAGAGGTGTTGATAGAGGATGGGGTCTCCGCCTCCTGCAGGGTCGAAGAAGGTTGTGTTGAGGTTACGATCTGTGAGAAGTATAGTAATACCGGCTGCTAAGACAGGAAGAGATAAGAGCAGGAGTACAGCGGTGATAAGAATTGATCAAACGAAAAGGGGTGTTTGATATTGTGAAATTGCTGGTGGTTTTATGTTAATAATGGTGGTGATAAAATTGATGGAAGCCAAAATGGAGGAAACACCAGCTAGATGTAGTGAAAAGATTGTCAGATCGACTGAAGCTCCAGCATGTGCTAGATTACCGGCCAGTGGGGGATATACTGTTCAACCTGTTCCGGCGCCGGCTTCTACTCCAGCAGAAGCTAGGAGTAGAAGGAAGGATGGTGGGAGGAGTCAGAAGCTTATATTATTTATTCGGGGAAAGGCTATGTCTGGAGCGCCGATCATTAAGGGAACTAGTCAATTACCAAAACCGCCAATTATAATAGGCATTACTATGAAGAAGATCATTACAAAGGCATGGGCGGTGACAACTACATTATAGATCTGGTCATCACCTAGTAGTGCACCTGGTTGACTTAGTTCGGTTCGAATGAGTAGGCTGAGGCCAGTGCCCACTATCCCTGCTCATGCACCGAAGATTAAGTATAGGGTGCCAATATCTTTGTGGTTAGTAGAGAAGAACCAACGATAGATTGCTGTCACAGGTAAATGGTAAGGTGGCTGAGAGTTAAGCGGCGGATTGTAGCTCCGTAGAGAGAGGTGTGAGTCCTCTCCTTATCAAACAGCCCTGCAGTATGAGTGTACACGGGATTGCAAATCCTGGAAAGGAGAATAGGCTTCTCCCGGGGCTTCTCCCGCCTCGCCTCCTTTCGGCGGGAGAAGCCTAGATAAAAGTTCGCTGGATTGAACGCTTAGCTGTTAACTAAGATTTTATAGGATCGAGGCCTATTTATCTAGTATTTGGAGGCCTTAGCTTAATAAAAGCACTTGAGTTGCATTCAAGGGATGTGAGATAAAGTCTTGCAGGTCTTAGCAGAAATTAAGAGGCTCTCGCTCTTATTTAAAGCTTTGAAGGCTTTTGGTTTTAGTTGAACCTAAATTTCTTAGGCAACTAATGATAAGGTGAGGGGGGTTAATGGGAGTATTAAAAGTGAAAGGGGGATTGTTAGGCTTATGATTAGGGTTGGTTGGGTCGTTTTTGTTCGTCATGATGATGAAGAAGTGGTTGGATTTGGGGATATGGTTAGGGTGATTGAGTAAGATAGGCGGATGTAGAAGAATAGGCTGAGTAGTGTTGCTAGGGCTATAATTGTTGCTAGGATCGGGAGATGTTGTTTAGTTATTTCTTGGAGAATAAGTCATTTAGGTATAAAGCCTGTAAGTGGTGGAAGACCCCCTAAAGAGAGGAGGGTGAGTATAGCGGTGGTTGTTAGGAGTGGTGATTTGGTGGATGAGATGGCTATTGAGTTAATTTTTGTGGTGTTGTTGGTGTGGAATATAAGGAATAAGGATGAGGTTATTATGATGTAGATAATTAGGGCAAGAAGAGTGAGATCAGGGGAGTAGTGCAGGATGACAACTATTCAGCCAATGTGAGCAATTGATGAATATGCTAGGATTTTTCGTAGTTGTGTTTGGTTAATGCCCCCTCAACCACCAATGAGGATTGATAATAACCCCATGGATAATAATAGTGTTGGATTGAGAAGGTGGTGGAGTTGGAGTAGAATTACGAATGGTGCTAGTTTTTGTCATGTGGATAGGATGAGCCCGGTGAGTAGGTCAAGTCCTTGAAGAACTTCTGGTAGTCAGAAGTGTAGGGGTGCTAGGCCAATTTTTAGGGCAAGGGCGATAGAGATGAATGTGGCAGAGATTGGTGAGGAAATCTCAGTAATGTTTCATTGACCGGTTAGTCATGCGTTAATGACTCCGGCAAACAGTAGTGTAGCGGAAGCAGTGGCCTGTGTGAGGAAATACTTTGTGGTGGCCTCTGTTGCTCGTGGGTGATGTTGATGGATTATGAGGGGAATAATAGCTATTGTATTAATTTCTAAGCCAATTCAGATTAACAATCAATGTGAGGCAATAAGTGTAATTGTAGTGCCTAGAGTTAGGTTGAGAATTGTGATAGGGGGGATTAGTGGGTTCATTAGTAGAGGAAGGACTTTAACCAACATGTTTGGGGTATGGGCCCAAAAGCTTAAGATTAGCTGACTTTACTATAGGGAGTAGTATAATTGGAAGTACAAAGAGTTTTGATCTCTTGGGAATAGGTTCAAATCCTGTCTTTCTAGGAAGAAGGAAAAGGAATGGCTTTAACATTCATTATTCACTCTATCAAAGTGACCCTTTAGCTCAGGCACTTTTCCTTTTATGTTATTGGGGGGAGGCTGGCTATAGTTACTGGTAGGGTAATATGTCATAGGATAAGGGCTAGTGTTATGGGTAAGAAGTTTTTTCAGACAAGATGTATGAGCTGATCGTATCGGAAGCGTGGATATGAGGCCCGGATTCATAAGAATAGTAGGGTTAGTAGAGTTGCTTTTAGTATGAGGTTAAGTGTAGTTAGTTGGGGAAGGTGTGGGTTGTATGATGTGCCTAAGAATAGGATAACGGAGAGGGTGTTTATTAGTATAATGTTGGAATATTCGGCCAAGAAGAAGAGGGCAAAGGGGCCACCTGCATATTCAATATTAAAACCCGAGACTAGTTCGGATTCCCCTTCTGTGAGGTCGAAGGGAGCGCGGTTTGTTTCTGCTAGGGTTGAGATATATCATATTATAGCTAATGGTCATGTGGGAATAATTAGTCAGATGTTTTCTTGGGCTAGGTTGAATGTTTGGAGTGTGAACCCCCCTACAAAGATAACAAGGGCCAAGAGGATTAGGGCAAATGTAACTTCATAGGAGATGGTTTGTGCAACTGCTCGTAGGGCCCCCATTAGAGCATATTTGGAGTTTGAGGCTCAGCCTGAGCCGAGGATTGTATAAACTGTCAGGCTTGAGATAGCTAAGATAAAGAGTAAGCCTAGGTTGAGGTTAAGGACGGAGTGTGGTAAGGGTAGGGGTATTCATATTAGTAGGGCCAGGGTTAAGGCGGCCATGGGGGTAGTGATAAATAGGAATTGGGAGGAGAATGATGGTCGTACTGGTTCTTTGGTGAATAGTTTAAGTCCGTCTGCAATTGGTTGTAGGAGACCGTAGGGTCCTACTACGTTGGGGCCTTTGCGGAGTTGTATATAACCCAGAGTTTTTCGTTCAACTAGGGTTAGGAAGGCGGTGGCGAGGAGGATAGGGATAATAAGAGCTAGTGGGTTAATAATGTATAATATAATAAAGTTTAGCATTAGTTAAGAAGAGGAGTTGAACCTCTGGGTCAAAGAGCTTAGGTCTTTTGCATTTGCCAGGCTCTGCCACCTTAACAAAAACCATTATCTTTGGCTTGGGTATGGCGCCCCCTTTACCTGTTTGAGTTGGTTTCAACAGGTTGGGTTGAAGCGTGCTTTTTAGCATGGGCTTCATTTTTCCGGTCCTTTCGTACTAGGAAGAATTCCGTCATAGATAGAAACTGACCTGGATTGCTCCGGTCTGAACTCAGATCACGTAGGACTTTAATCGTTGAACAAACGAACCCTTAATAGCTGCTACACCATTAGGATGTCCTGATCCAACATCGAGGTCGTAAACCCTTTCGGTGATGGGGGCTCTTGGAAAGGATTGCGCTGTTATCCCTGGGGTAACTTGGTTCATTGATCAGGGAGAGGCTCCCTGGGTCATTGGTCGTTAGATGTTCTATTAATTAAAATGGTGGTTTTAATTTTTGAGTAATTAATTACACGCTCGATAAGGAGGTTTTGTTTTTCTCCTTGGTCACCCCAACCAAAAGCAAGTTAAGTTAGGGCTTTTTAAATATTTACATCCGAGGATTAGTATTGATTTTTAAAGATAACTTAAGTGTTTGAAGCTCCACAGGGTCTTCTCGTCTTATGTTAGTACCCTCGCTTCTGCACGAGGAGATTAATTTCATTGATTGGAGAATAAAGACAGTTAAACTCTCGTAATGCCATTCATACGGGCCTTCTATTAAAAAACAAGTGATTACGCTACCTTCGCACGGTCAAGATACCGCGGCCGTTAAAAATATCACAGGGCAGGCGGGACCTCTTATACATGTTGAGAGCAAGAGGCGATGTTTTTGGTAAACAGGCGGAGTTTGTGTTTGCCGAGTTCCTTTATTTTCTTTTAATCTTTCCTTTTAACACTCCTGTGTTGGGTTAACGATTATTTAAATGGGGTTTTCTTGTTAGTTTTTTGTATCATAATAGTCTCAATTTGACATCGGTTAATTATCAGCGATTTAATTCTTTCTGACTTACACTGGTGTTGTTGGAGGGGTTTGGCTCCTTATTACTCATTTTAGCATAATTTCTTTTATAAATTTATAAAATAACCCAATAGATTTTTAGGGGGCTGTGAGTTGAATATGGGAATTTGTTGGTGTTTTTGTTAGCTTGAGCTGAGACGCTTGCTTTACAGATGGCTGCTTTCAGGCCCACTGAGGGTGATTCCTTAGAGATTATAATCTTTACCCTCCTATAAAAGTTGTTTCTTGGTTCAAAAAAGCTGTACCTTTTTTGAATAACTATTAATTATTACAATTGGTTTTATGAAAGGTTTTTATTCACTTAATTGAAAAATTAATGCAGAACTTAGATTCTTTTTTTGGGTAACCAGCTATCACTAAATTCGGTAGGCATGTCACCTCTACTTGGGAGTCTTCCCCCTCTTTTGCCACAGAGGTGGGTTGGCTCTAATATGCTGCTCCGAAGTAGCTCATTTAGTTTCGGGGAGTTAGACTAAGAGACTTCTTGCCTAATTGTTCTTGCTAAATCATGATGCGAAAGGTACGAGGGGTAGTCTCTACTTTTTTATACTTTAATTAATTGTTTCATTTCTTTTTCAGCTTTCCCTTGCGGTACTAATTTCTATAGCTCAAAGGTTCTGTTCTGTCGCCCATACTAAGAGGTACAAAATGTTTTAATGTTAGGGGTGTTAGGTTTGTGTTGTGTAATAATGTTATGTTCAGTTAATCTGTTTTGGCTAGCTATATGGTTCAAAATGACTCGAATTGCACGGGTATCTTCTCAGTGTAAGGGAGGCGCTTTACTGTTTTAGCTACATCTTGGTTAATCCAAGTGCACCTTCCGGTACACTTACCATGTTACGACTTGCCTCCTCTTGTTTTTGGTTTTTTTTATAAAATGGGTGGTTATTCTCGAGGAGAGTGACGGGCGGTGTGTGCGCACTCCAGAGCCGGTTTCAGCATAATGTTCTAAATTTTACTTACTGCTAAATCCACCTTTAAGAAGTTTTTCATGCTTCTGTTCGTGTGCTCTGTAAAGAGAATGTAGCCCATTTCTTCCCACTTCATTCGCTACACCTCGACCTGACGTACTGAGGAAAGGTCATTATGCTTACTGTTAAACCCTCAGAGGGTGAGCTGACGACGGCGGTATATAGGCGGAGAGAGCAAGAAGTGGTGAGGTTGAACGCGGATTATCGGTTATAGAACAGGCTCCTCTAGGTGGGTTTGGAGTACCGCCAAGTCCTTTGGGTTTTAAGCTAGCGCTTGTAGTACTCAGGCGATATTTAAGGTAGTTTTGTGTAATACGATGTTTACGGTTAAGCATAGTAGGGTATCTAATCCTAGTTTGGGTCTTAACTATCGTGAAATCAAGAATTCTTTTTTGTGTAAAGTTACTTTCGTAGATGATGTTTTTAGACATGAGAACGTATGACAGTTTGATGTTGTCTCAACTTTATTTTTAAAAAGATTTGTTTTAATCACCCTTAACGCCGTGGAGTATTAGTTTGTGTCACTCGTATAACCGCGGTGGCTGGCACGAGATTAACCGACTCTTTAAACTTTAATTGGCTCAAGCTTGCGCTCATAGAGAACAATATCTATCACTGCTGAGTTCCCTTGGGGGTGTGGCTGAGCAAGGTGTCATGGGCTGCCTTCATAGGTGTGCCTGATACCAGCTCCCGTTTAAATTGGTGGTCTAGACGGGGCGTTCTCACCGGTGTGCTGAGACTTGCATGTGTAAGTTAAGTTAGAACTAATACTGAGGCTAGGACCAAACCTTCATGCTGGTGAAAAAAGTTAATTTTTATCTTGGCACCTTCAATACCATGCTTTTAGTTAAACTACACTAGC